ATATAGGTAAAAAAAAAATGGTTTATTGATATTGGATTTGATAAATAGCAATACAATGGATTTTTTCCGATCCTGATTGAAATCATGACGAAATTCATTTGATTGATACACGTACCTACTAATTTAACAGAGACCCAACATATTTCATTGAATGATTGATAAAGAAATTTGGCGCAGCCTCTGAACTAAATTATGAACTAAATTATTGGCGGAAAAAATGCTATAGAATCGTGAAAGATGGAAAGATCCTCCGTATCGAGTCATCCCATTCCATTATATTGACAATTTTAAAAAATTGTGCATACTATCAGCATAGTATCATGGCGGTCGTTCAAGTATGGTATGCCCCCATCGTCTAGCGGTCCAGGACATCTCTCTTTCAAGGAGGCAGCGGGGATTCGACTTCCCCTGGGGGTAGGGTACTACGAAAGGAAGTTGATCATGGATTATCAATAAGCCTGGAATTTTTTCTTCCTGGGTCGATGCCCGAGCGGTTAATGGGGACGGACTGTAAATTCGTTGGCAATATGTCTACGCTGGTTCAAATCCAGCTCGGCCCAAAAATTCGCCGATCTACCACTAAATGGTATCATATAACCCATTTTGTGCTCTCCAGAAATGCCCGATCCCCCAATCCATTTTTTTCTCGGCTATATCTATAGCACTATTTATTTACTCTATTTTTCCAACAAATTAGGATCTTGATAATGATCTAGATTCATATCAGGATCTGTAAGTATAAAATACAATCAAAGGAAAGGGATAAACAAAAAAACCCTTTTCATTGAAAGAGTAATTATCCCATTTATTTGGCAATAACGAAAGGATTACTAGTAATCCAGGCCGGTCTCATTAAAGCGCGTACCCATATGGGTATCATATATATCACTCGCGGCGCTGTTACAACACGCTAATTTGAATCTAAATTCAAAATGGAAGGGGTTAGAGAATAAAATCATAAAAATATGTATACATAATACTTTCATTTTATTATGGTATGTACTTGGGATTGTAGTTCAATTGGTCAGAGCACCGCCCTGTCAAGGCGGAAGCTGCGGGTTCGAGCCCCGTCAGTCCCGACGGATCCAATAAAAAAATATATCAACTCCGCTCTATATTTTTTGTGAAAGTAAGTCGAATTTCATTCCCAACGGGAATCCCTCTTCTTTATTTTTATTTTTTTTTTATTTCACATTTATCATCAATCGGGGAATTTCCATTTCTTTGACTAGTACTGATTCGATTGATGGGCGATAGACATATGTGGATTAGGACAATTAAACAATTGTTGGTAGGATCAGATTCAGGATTCCAAGAGATACCATACTGTACTGGGTACGGCTTTTTCGATTACTGCTACTCTGTCGAATAGAGTAGAGTACTGTATGTTTCCCGGAAGTACATATATAAATGGAATTTGCACGATATAAAATAACTTTAAGATAGTTATTGTAATAGAATACTTTCAGGGATAGCTTTTTTATTAGGGGAGCGCCTTTTTTTTATTAAGGGGTCTCCTTGAAAGAACAAACTTTATTTATTTTTATATAAAAATAAATAAATAAAATAGTTAATTTGATGGAATATTAGATTTTTTATACTGAAACTTGTACTCGTCTTTATCATCCTTCTTTTGTTTTCCAAGGAGGTTAGATTCGATCAGTAAAAAAAGAAGTTTCGAACTTAACTCCTTCCCTTTTTTTTATTTATCTTCTATTGTTTGTTGGGGGTTGTTTAGAATCAATGGTAAGTGTAAGGGCAGTTCAATGATACTTCATCAGATGGTTGGTCAGTAGGTTATATAAAAGAAAGACTAAAAAAGAGCGATAAATAAAAAAGAAAGGAATTCTTGGTTGGATCAGGAATAAAATTTGGAGTTCGGTATGGATAAAAGATCTTCCTATGTTATACTATTCAATTCTTGACGATGAGTTGATTTGATAGTGCAGATATTGTTATTCATGATATTGATCCGATTCGATATCATCGAGATGTAATTCATCCTATTGAATTTACAAGCGAAAGATTTATTATCTCTATGGGATTAACTCCCGAGTTATTGCGAATTAAAGAAAAACGAAACAATGAGATTATGGAAGTAAATATTCTCGCATTTATTGCTACTGCACTGTTTATTCTAGTTCCTACCGCTTTTTTACTTATAATATACGTAAAAACAGTCAGCCAAGGTGATTAATTTGAATTAAACTTGCCTTTTTAGTTCTTATCAATAATTGAAGAGAAGAAAGGTATTCCAATTTCGCGTCTTAAATGAACTGGGCAGACTAGAATTCGCCGTATTCTCTGAAATACGATAGTATGGTAGAAAGAAATATCTGAATCTTTCTACCATACTATCTACGATTGTTATTGTAGTGTATATAAGGTGTATTGTAATCCGGGTTAATTTAATAGAGATCAATCTGCAATAGTATCGTCAGATTTCTATATATCGGTATATATATGGATATCAATTACATCTTATATATAATGTATATAGTGCCCCCAATTCTATTTCTTTGCTTTATACATCTGTCTTGTATTTTATTTAATTTGTGTTGATTTCAATCAATTTGAAATAATCGAAAGACGACCCGTACTATTCTAATTCCCGGATTGCTGATTATTTTCAATATGAATCCCGATCAAAAGAATCAAGGGCCTCTTTGATGGGTATAATAAAAGAAAATTAAAGTAATCTTTTTATTAGCATTCTGACGAAGAAGTCATTTATCAATCAGTTGACAGATGATTTATGGAAACTTCTTCGAATTTCAAAAAAAAAGGGGGGGTAAGGGATTAGTAAACCTCTTTTAACGTTTGAACAGTGAGTTCAATAAAACAAGTACAACATAAATAAAATTTCCAAAATATTAAAACAAACGGGAAGTGCGCAATATGTGACTCGCCCAAGACAAGACACTATTTTAGTCTGTGTAGTATCTCGTTAAAGAACTACTATATCCGTGTTGTTTCCCATAGAAAATGTGTATCTACGTAATGTAATAACACAACTATTTTCTCTTTGAATAATAAAAAAGGGAAACAAAAAAGTAAAATAAAAAAAGTTCAACTCTTCCTCATGGTCCATATCTAATTTTAGTAAGAGTTGGTTCATCGCAATAGAAAATTGATCAAGAATTCAGTTGGAATAAATTTACTACCATTTGTATTTATTTTACTTTAAGTATTCTTTTTAAGTATTCTTTTTACTTTCGAAATACAAACACGGAAATAATTGAAATATTTGTTTAATTGAAAGAATCTTCTTAATATATATTATTCATAAACTATATTACTACTCTAAAATCCAAGAAAATTTTGAAATGCAGATTTGTTTTATTTCTATTTCAATTTAAAAATTGAATTTTAAATTGAAATAGTGTTGAAATAGTGAAATTTCAACTAAAAAAAGCTTTTCAGACCTGAACGATTTATAAAAAAATCGATACAGTTTAATTCCTAAACTCAATTACAATTAGTAATACTTCTAGAGTCCACTTCTTCCCCATACTACGAGTGAAAGGGAAAATGTAAAGACTACCATTAAACCAGCCCAAGCGAGATTTACTATATCCATGTGAATTATGTCCCCTATCTCTATAACGGAATTCTTGAATTATTGTTCACTAAATAAATAATAGTGGAATCACTGGCGCAGAGTCAAAAATTCTGACCTAAGATCGTTGATGAAACAATCCAATAAATCCAACTCTAACTTATAAGGGGTCTTATAAGAGTTCTAGTATAATCAGAAAAGATTAAGCACAAGAAAAATATGCGGAGATCCCCTTGGAAGTATCAAAGAAATGCTACTAGTATGTAGAAATAATAAAAATAGATTCTTTCTTTTGTTGTCCTTCATTAAATTAAATAATAAAGTATAAAAAAATAGAAGAAAGGTAGATCACTACCTAGCCCATACCCTAACCCTATTTCTTTCCCATTTTGTTTTGATCTAATCCTTAACGTCTCCTTATTGGCTCTATGAAATAATCGGAGGACGCCCTATTATGTTCTTGACTAGAGGTTAACGAAAAAAGAAAACAGGTATATATATTAAGTAAAAGCGAATTACTCATTCAATCGAATTAATATTGATTGAATGCCGGAGTACTCAAAGACTTTGATGAATATGTATACAAAGTATATTTTGGCCTTTCCGCAACTAAAAACGGAATTCGATTTCCGTCCTGCTATCCAATCAAATTACAAACCTGGCCCGTAGACAGTCCATTAGTAATGGAAGGACTATCAAGATTTATCAGTTTCCTCCGTTGGCTTCCGCCGGAAAAATTTTCCAAATTATATCAGCAAAACAGAAGGGGGTAGGTCAATTCTTTTGGTGATTAGGCGACACCCGGATTTGAACTGGGGAAAAAGGATTTGCAGTCCCCCGCCTTACCGCTCGGCCATGCCGCCAAAACCAAATCAAAATCTATGAAAAAATTCTCCCTTTGTCTTCTTATTTATTGTACTGCACTTGTATTTTGAATCTGAATCCCATTTTTATTAATTCCTTTTCTAAAAGAAAGATTTCTTTTTTGTTTGGGTTGGATCCATCCCTTCGATTGATTGTATAGTATCTTAAAACCACACAACCTCTAAAAATTTCCCTTACTTTTTCTAGTGAAAAAAAAAAAATTTTTGAGTTTTCAGTCATAAAAGAAAAAATTCAGAACAAACTGGAACCGTTAACTATTAATTCATGAATGATTCGTAAATTTCAATCTCAAATTGCGTTTCCTTAATGATATAAGAAAATCAAAATTGATACAATCAGTATTGGTTTTTTTATTGAAAAAAAATCTTTCGCAATTTCAATTATAATAGCAATTCCGGGTATATATAAATACCAGAACATAAATTGGTACACAATATTATCTAATCGGGTAATTTATCTGTATACGATGTCCATAAGTAATTTTCAGGAAATTCTCATGCTTCCGTTTTATTTTTACCATTTTTTATTGAATAGCAATTCTGAATCGAGCATGACG